GCTAGCGTAGCTTAACTAAAGCATAACACTGAAGATGTTAAGATGGGCCCTAGAAAGCCCCGCAAGCACAAAGGCTTGGTCCTGACTTTACTATCAACTCTGGCTAGACTTACACATGCAAGTATCCGCACCCCCGTGAGAATGCCCTACAGCTCTCCGCCCGAGAGCAAGGAGCTGGTATCAGGCACAACCACTTAGCCCACGACACCTTGCTCAGCCACACCCCCAAGGGAATTCAGCAGTGATAAACATTAAGCAATGAGCGAAAGCTCGACTTAGTTATAAGCCCAGAGGGCCGGTAAAACTCGTGCCAGCCACCGCGGTTATACGAGAGGCCCAAGTTGATAGCCTGCGGCGTAAAGAGTGGTTAAGAGTCTCAACCTAGTAAAGCCGAATGCCCTCAAAGCTGTTATACGCTTCCGAGGGTAAGAAGAACTACCACGAAAGTGGCTTTATACTATCTGAACCCACGAAAGCTAGGGAACAAACTGGGATTAGATACCCCACTATGCCTAGCCCTAAACATTGATAGACAAATACTTTCCCTATCCGCCAGGGTACTACAAGCACCAGCTTAAAACCCAAAGGACTTGGCGGTGCTTTAGACCCACCTAGAGGAGCCTGTTCTAGAACCGATACCCCCCGTTCAACCTCACCCTCCCTTGTTTTACCCGCCTATATACCGCCGTCGTCAGCTTACCCTGTGAAGGACGAACAGTAAGCAAAATTGGTACACCCCAAAACGTCAGGTCGAGGTGTAGCGTATGAGAGGGGAAGAAATGGGCTACATTCGTTAATTTAACGAACTTACGAAAACCATAATGAAACTGTATGGTTAAAGGAGGATTTAGCAGTAAGCAGAGAGTAGAGTGCTCCGCTGAAACAGGCCCTGAAGCGCGCACACACCGCCCGTCACTCTCCCCTATTTCTACACACACAATCCCTAATAAAACAAAGAGCCAGAGGGGAGGCAAGTCGTAACATGGTAAGTGTACCGGAAGGTGTACTTGGAAAAACCAGAGCATAGCTAAGCTAGTAAAGCATCTCCCTTACACCGAGAAGACGTCCGTGCAACTCGGACTGCTCTGATGCACAACAGCTAGCCCCACCCCAAGAGCAACAACCCCATATAAATACCCCCGAATACCCTAGACAACAACCAAACAAACCATTTTACCCCCTAAGTATGGGCGACAGAAAAGGACAATAGGAGCTATAGAGAAAGTACCGCAAGGGAAAGCTGAAAGAGAAATGAAACAACTCATACCAGCACAGAAAAGCAGAGTTTACACCTCGTACCTTTTGCATCATGATTTAGCCAGAAAAACTCAAGCAAAAAGAATTATAGTTTGACACCCCGAAACTACGTGAGCTACTTCAAGGCAGCTTATTTATAGAGCAAACCCGTCTCTGTGGCAAAAGAGTGGGAAGACCTTCAAGTAGAGGTGATAGACCTACCGAACCTAGTTATAGCTGGTTGTCCAAGAAATGAATAGAAGTTCAGCCCCATGCTTTCCCTCGCCTCTCAGTGCCACTCCATCAGTCACAAGGAAAACATGGGAGTTAATCAAAGGGGGTACAGCCCCTTTGATAAAAGATACAACTTTCCCAGGAGGGTAAAGATCACACACATCAAGGCACGATGCACTGGTGGGCCTAAAAGCAGCCATCCTGTTAGAAAGCGTTAAAGCTCAAGCATCTCCCCTGCCTTTAATCAGGATATACAATCTTAACCCCCTAAATGTATTGGACCATCCCATTCGAAAATGGGAGAGACTATGCTAATATGAGTAATAAGAGAAGCAAGATTCTCTCCCTGCACACGTGTACCTCGGAACGAACCTGCACCGAACCTTAGCGGCCCCAACAGAAGAGGGAAATGGGTAATAAGTACGATCACCAAGAAGAGCCCCCAACAACCAACCGTTAACCCTACACTGGTGTGCCTAATGGGAAAGACTAAAAGGGAAAGAAGGAACTCGGCAAAACACATTAAGCCTCGCCTGTTTACCAAAAACATCGCCTCTTGCTAAAACCGAAGAATAAGAGGTACTGCCTGCCCTGTGACCATAGGTTTAACGGCCGCGGTATTTTGACCGTGCGAAGGTAGCGCAATCACTTGTCTTTTAAATGAAGACCTGTATGAATGGCAAGACGAGGGCTTAACTGTCTCCTCCCCCCAGTCAATGAAATTGATCTTCCCGTGCAGAAGCGGGAATACAAACATAAGACGAGAAGACCCTATGGAGCTTTAGACATAAGGCAGCCCATGTTAAACACCCCTGACAAGGCCTCCAAACAAAATGGACCCTCCCCGAATGTCTTTGGTTGGGGCGACCGCGGGGAAGTAAACAACCCCCACGTGGAATGGGAGAACCCCTCCCAGAACCGAGAGCAACAGCTCTAAGCAACAGAATTTCTGACCATTATGATCCGGTACTACCGATCAACGGACCGAGTTACCCTAGGGATAACAGCGCAATCCCCTTTCAGAGTCCCTATCGACAAGGGGGTTTACGACCTCGATGTTGGATCAGGACATCCTAATGGTGCAGCCGCTATTAAGGGTTCGTTTGTTCAACGATTAAAGTCCTACGTGATCTGAGTTCAGACCGGAGTAATCCAGGTCAGTTTCTATCTATGAAGCAACTTTCTCTAGTACGAAAGGACCGAGAAAGTGAGGCCCATGCTCTCAGCACGCCTCCCCCTTACCCAATGAAGTCAACTAAATTGGACAAAAGGGCGCACCCATTTGCCCAAGATAATGGCATGTTAAGGTGGCAGAGCCCGGACATTGCAAAAGACCTAAGCCCTTTCCACAGAGGTTCAAGTCCTCTCCTTAACTATGATCACAGCACTACTTACTCACATTATTAACCCACTTGCCTACATTGTCCCAGTCCTTCTGGCAGTCGCCTTCTTTACACTAATTGAACGGAAGGTGTTAGGCTATATACAACTACGTAAGGGCCCGAACGTGGTTGGCCCCTACGGCCTCCTTCAACCTATCGCCGACGGCGTTAAGCTCTTCATCAAAGAACCGGTCCGGCCTTCTACATCTTCCCCCGTCCTCTTCCTCCTAGCCCCCATACTTGCCCTCACCCTAGCTCTCACACTCTGAGCCCCCATACCGATACCCTACCCAGTGGCAGATCTTAATCTCGGTATTTTATTCGTCCTCGCCATCTCCAGCCTAGCAGTCTACTCCATCTTAGGCTCGGGCTGAGCATCGAATTCTAAGTATGCACTTATTGGAGCCTTACGGGCCGTTGCCCAAACAATTTCCTACGAAGTGAGCCTTGGCCTCATCCTCCTGTGTGTGATCATCTTCACTGGGGGCTTCACCCTCCAAGCCTTTGCCACAACGCAAGAGGCCATCTGATTACTTGCGCCCGCCTGACCCCTAGCTGCCATATGGTACATCTCAACCCTCGCGGAAACTAACCGAGCCCCCTTCGACCTCACGGAAGGGGAGTCGGAACTTGTCTCGGGTTTCAATGTAGAGTATGCAGGGGGTCCCTTTGCCCTTTTCTTCCTAGCAGAATATTCCAACATCCTACTAATAAACACGCTTTCCGCTATCTTGTTTATGGGCGCCTCGCACATTCCTCTGTTCCCCGAACTTACTGCCGCCAACCTGATGACAAAAGCAGCCCTTTTATCAATCGTTTTCCTCTGAGTCCGTGCATCCTACCCCCGATTTCGATATGACCAACTTATGCATCTAATCTGGAAAAACTTCCTCCCCCTGACCCTCGCCATAGTCGTGTGACATCTTGCATTACCCATCGCGCTTGCAGGACTGCCCCCTCAGCTATAACTAAGGGAGCTGTGCCTGAATCCAAAGGGTCACTTTGATAGAGTGAATCATGAGGGTTAAAATCCCTCCATCTCCTTAGAAAGAAGGGGTTCGAACCCTACCTGAAGAGATCAAAACTCTTAGTGCTTCCACTACACCACTTCCTAGTAAAGTCAGCTAAATAAGCTTTTGGGCCCATACCCCAAAAATGTGGGTTAAAATCCCTCCTTTGCTAATGAACCCTTACATCACAGCCACCCTACTGATAGGCCTAGGACTAGGAACCACCATCACCTTTGCAAGCTCCCACTGACTTCTAGCTTGAATAGGGCTTGAAATAAATACACTAGCAATTATCCCCCTGATGGCCCAACACCATCACCCCCGAGCGGTTGAAGCTACCACAAAATACTTCTTAACTCAAGCCACTGCTGCGGCCATACTCCTCTTTGCAAGCACCACCAATGCATGACTCACTGGCCAGTGAGACATTGCCCAGATGACCCACCCTCTCCCTACCACAATAATCACCATTGCACTAGCGCTGAAAATTGGACTGGCCCCCCTGCACGGGTGGCTCCCTGAAGTTCTACAAGGACTTGACCTTACCACAGGCCTCATTCTCTCAACCTGACAGAAACTAGCGCCCTTCTCCCTTCTGCTACAAATGCACGACACCCACTCAACCCCCCTTATCCTACTAGGAATTACCTCCACCCTCGTTGGAGGCTGAGGTGGCCTAAATCAAACCCAGCTCCGTAAAATCCTTGCCTACTCATCCATCGCCCACCTGGGCTGGATAATTCTCGTCCTGCAATTTGCCCCTTCCCTCACAATCCTGGCCCTCCTCATCTACATTACGATGACTCTCTCAACATTCCTCGCCTTCAAATTAGCCAAGGCTCTCAACGTAAACATGCTAGCTTCCTCTTGAGCCAAACTCCCCGCCCTAACAGCACTAGTACCCCTCCTATTGCTTTCACTAGGCGGGCTCCCACCTCTTACAGGCTTCATACCTAAATGACTTATCCTCCAGGAACTAACAAAGCAAGACTTGGCCCCTATTGCCACCCTAGCCGCCCTCTCAGCGCTTCTCAGCCTCTACTTCTACCTTCGCCTCTCATACGCAATAACTCTTACCATGTCTCCCAACACCCTCACGGGCTCCACCCCCTGACGACTACCCTCCCTCCAACAAACACTACCCCTGGCCCTATCCACCGCCGCCTCCCTCCTCCTCCTCCCGCTGACCCCTGCCATCAGTGCCCTCACCCTCCTCTAAGGGACTTAGGTTAGAATTAGACCAAGGGCCTTCAAAGCCCTAAGCGAGGGTGAGACTCCCCCAGCCCCTGATAAGACCTGCGGGATACTAACCCACATCTTCTGCATGCAAAGCAGACACTTTAATTAAGCTAAGGCCTTACTAGATGGGAAGGCCTCGATCCTACAAATGCTTAGTTAACAGCTAAGCGCCCAAACCAGCGAGCATCCATCTACTTTCCCCCGCCTTTCGTAGGCAATAGAAGGCGGGGGAAAGCCCCGGCCGGGGATTAGCCGGCTTCTTAAGATTTGCAATCTAACGTGCTTACACCCCGAGGCTTGGTAAGAAGGGGACTCAAACCCCTGTCTGTGGGGCTACAATCCACCGCTTAAGCTCAGCCATCCTACCTGTGGCAATCACACGCTGATTCTTTTCAACCAATCACAAAGACATTGGCACCCTCTATCTAATCTTCGGTGCCTGAGCCGGCATAGTCGGAACTGCCTTAAGTCTTCTCATCCGAGCAGAGCTTAGCCAGCCCGGCGCACTACTGGGCGACGACCAGATCTATAATGTAATCGTTACAGCCCATGCCTTTGTAATAATTTTCTTTATAGTAATACCAATCATGATTGGAGGCTTCGGAAACTGATTAATCCCTCTTATGATCGGCGCTCCAGACATGGCCTTTCCCCGAATAAATAACATAAGCTTCTGACTTCTTCCCCCATCCTTCCTGCTCCTCCTAGCATCCTCCGGAGTCGAAGCTGGTGCTGGGACAGGATGAACAGTCTACCCCCCTCTTGCAGGAAACCTGGCTCATGCCGGAGCTTCCGTAGACCTAACAATCTTCTCCCTACACCTGGCAGGTATCTCATCAATCCTAGGAGCCATCAACTTCATCACAACCATTATTAACATAAAACCTCCAGCCATTTCACAATACCAGACACCCCTTTTCGTATGAGCCGTTCTCATTACCGCCGTGCTCTTACTACTCTCACTACCCGTTCTTGCCGCCGGCATCACCATGCTCTTGACGGACCGAAATCTAAACACTACATTTTTCGACCCAGCAGGAGGAGGCGACCCAATCCTGTACCAACACCTATTCTGATTCTTCGGACATCCCGAAGTCTATATTCTCATCCTACCAGGCTTCGGAATGATCTCCCACATTGTTGCCTACTATGCAGGCAAAAAAGAACCATTCGGCTACATGGGTATGGTTTGAGCAATGATGGCAATCGGACTTCTAGGGTTCATTGTATGGGCCCACCATATGTTCACCGTAGGCATAGACGTAGACACACGAGCCTACTTCACCTCAGCAACAATAATTATTGCCATCCCCACCGGCGTCAAAGTCTTCAGCTGACTGGCCACACTACATGGGGGCTCAATCAAGTGAGACACCCCTCTTCTCTGAGCCCTCGGGTTTATCTTCCTATTTACAGTAGGAGGCCTTACAGGAATCGTACTAGCCAACTCATCCATTGACATCGTTCTTCATGATACATACTATGTAGTAGCCCACTTCCACTATGTCCTCTCCATAGGAGCAGTCTTTGCTATTATGGCAGGATTTGTCCACTGATTCCCACTATTTAGCGGCTACACCCTTCATAGTACCTGAACCAAAGTACACTTTGGAGTCATGTTTATTGGGGTGAATCTTACATTCTTCCCTCAACACTTCCTAGGCCTAGCAGGCATGCCACGACGGTACTCGGACTACCCAGACGCCTACACTCTTTGAAACACAGTATCTTCCATTGGCTCCCTCATCTCTCTGGTTGCAGTAATTATGTTCCTCTTTATTCTCTGAGAAGCATTTGCCGCTAAACGAGAAGTAATATCTGTTGAGCTAACAACCACAAACGTGGAGTGACTACATGGATGCCCACCCCCTTACCACACCTTCGAAGAGCCTGCCTTCGTACAAGTCCAAGCTAACTAACGAGAAAGGGAGGAGTCGAACCCCCATAGGTTAGTTTCAAGCCAACCACATAACCGCTCTGCCACTTTCTTCATAAGACGCTAGTAAAACTGCTATAACACTGCCTTGTCAAGGCAGAATTGTGGGTTAAACCCCCGCGCGTCTTGTAACTTTAATGGCACATCCCTCACAACTAGGATTTCAAGACGCAGCCTCCCCTGTCATAGAAGAGCTTCTACACTTCCACGACCATGCCCTAATGATTGTCTTCCTCATCAGCACACTAGTACTTTACATTATTGTGGCCATGGTCTCTACCAAGCTTACCAATAAATTCATCCTCGACTCCCAAGAAATCGAGATTATTTGAACCGTACTCCCAGCTATCATTCTCATCTTAATTGCACTGCCCTCCCTACGCATTCTCTACCTAATAGATGAGATTAACGACCCCCACCTTACCATCAAAGCTGTTGGACACCAGTGGTACTGAAGCTACGAGTACACAGATTATGAAGACCTAGGCTTTGACTCATACATAATCCCCACACAAGACCTCACCCCCGGACAATTCCGCCTCTTGGAAGCAGACCATCGCATGGTCATCCCAGTAGAGTCCCCCATTCGAATCTTAGTCTCAGCTGAAGATGTCCTCCACTCATGAGCAGTCCCTGCCCTAGGTGTAAAAATAGACGCAGTCCCAGGTCGACTCAACCAAACAGCCTTCATTGCCTCCCGCCCAGGAGTTTTCTATGGACAATGCTCAGAAATTTGCGGGGCAAACCATAGCTTTATGCCTATTGTTGTAGAAGCCGTTCCTCTAGAACACTTTGAAAACTGATCCTCACTAATACTTGAAGACGCCTCGCTAAGAAGCTAAACCGGGCGTAGCGTTAGCCTTTTAAGCTAAAGACTGGTGGCTCCCAACCACCCCTAGCGACATGCCACAACTCAACCCATCCCCATGATTTGCCATTTTAATCTTCTCCTGATTAGTATTCCTCACAATTATCCCACCAAAAATCCTCGCCCATACATTCCCAAATGAACCAACAGCTCAAAGCACCGAAACTCCCAAAACAGACCCCTGAAACTGACCATGACAATAAGCTTCTTTGACCAATTCATGAGCCCCACGCTACTTGGCATCCCTCTAATCGCGCTTGCCCTCGCCCTACCATGAATCCTCTTTCCAACTCCATCTCCCCGCTGAATCAATAATCGACTCTTAACACTCCAAAACTGGTTTATTAACCGCTTCACCCAACAAATCCTCCTCCCCCTAAGCCTCGGGGGTCACAAGTGGGCCCTCCTGCTTACCTCCTTGATAATTTTCCTCATTACAATTAATATGTTAGGGCTCCTTCCCTATACATACACACCCACTACGCAACTCTCACTAAATCTAGGCTTTGCAGTACCCCTTTGGTTAGCCACTGTAATCATTGGCATGCGAAACCAACCCACCCATGCCTTAGGCCACCTTCTCCCTGAAGGCACCCCAACCTTACTAATCCCAATTCTTATCATTATCGAGACCATTAGCCTATTCATCCGACCAGTCGCACTAGGCGTGCGGCTCACCGCCAACCTAACGGCTGGGCATCTACTAATTCAATTAATCGCAACAGGCGCATTTGTTCTTCTCCCCCTAATACCCACTGTTGCAATCCTAACCTCTATCCTACTCTTCCTACTAACCCTCCTAGAAGTTGCCGTCGCAATAATTCAAGCATACGTATTTGTTCTCCTATTAAGCCTCTACCTACAAGAAAATGTATAATGGCCCATCAAGCACACGCATACCATATAGTAGACCCAAGCCCATGGCCCCTCACAGGAGCCGTAGCAGCACTCCTAATGACCTCAGGCCTTGCCATTTGATTCCACTACAACTCGACAGTCCTTATGACCCTTGGCACCGCCCTTCTCTTACTAACAATGTACCAATGATGACGAGACATCGTCCGTGAAGGAACCTTCCAAGGCCACCACACACCGCCAGTTCAAAAAGGGCTGCGCTACGGAATAATCCTATTCATCACCTCCGAAGTATTCTTTTTCCTAGGCTTCTTCTGGGCCTTCTATCACTCAAGCTTAGCCCCTACGCCCGAACTAGGAGGATGCTGACCCCCTACGGGAATTTCAACCCTCGACCCCTTTGAAGTCCCCCTTCTAAACACAGCAGTACTACTTGCTTCAGGCGTAACAGTTACCTGAGCCCACCACAGCATTATGGAGGGTGAACGTAAGCAAGCTATTCAATCCCTAACACTCACCATCCTCTTAGGCTTTTACTTCACCTTCCTGCAAGGTCTTGAGTACTACGAAGCCCCCTTCACTATTGCAGACGGAGTCTACGGCTCTACCTTCTTCGTCGCAACAGGTTTCCACGGCCTCCATGTCATTATCGGATCTACTTTCTTAGCCGTCTGCCTCCTACGGCAAATCCACTATCACTTTACATCTGAGCACCATTTTGGCTTCGAAGCAGCCGCATGATATTGACACTTTGTAGACGTTGTATGACTCTTCCTATACGTATCAATCTACTGATGAGGATCATATCTTTCTAGTACTAACGTAAGTATAAGTGACTTCCAATCACCCGGTCTTGGTTAAAATCCAAGGAAAGATAATGAATTTAATCACAACCGTACTAGCAATCACAGCACTACTATCAGTAGTATTGGCCGTTGTCTCATTCTGACTCCCCCTCATAACTCCGGATTCCGAGAAGCTCTCCCCCTACGAATGCGGCTTTGACCCACTAGGCTCCGCCCGGCTCCCCTTCTCAATACGATTTTTCTTAGTCGCAATCTTATTCTTGCTATTTGACCTCGAAATCGCCCTTCTGCTCCCCCTCCCCTGAGGGGACCAATTACCCTTCCCACTAACCACATTCATCTGAGCATCATCAGTACTTCTCCTCCTAACCCTCGGACTAATCTACGAATGACTTCAAGGAGGCCTCGAATGAGCAGAATAGATGACTAGTTTAAGTAAAATCTTTGATTTCGGCTCAAAAGCTTGTGGTTAAATTCCACAGTCACCTAATGACTCCTGCACACTTTGCCTTCTCCTCATCCTTCATTCTAGGCCTCATAGGACTAGCATTTCACCGCACTCACCTTCTCTCCGCCCTCCTCTGCCTTGAAGGTATGATACTATCCCTGTTCATCGCACTCTCACTATGGACCCTCCAACTAGACTCCACAAACTTCTCATCCTCTGCCATGCTACTTCTAGCATTCTCCGCCTGCGAGGCCAGCGCAGGGTTGGCCTTACTAGTAGCGACCGCCCGCACCCACGGCAGCGATCGACTTCAAAACCTCAGCCTCCTACAATGCTAAAAATCTTAATCCCAACGATTATGCTCCTACCAACAACCTGATTCTCCTCCCCTAAATGACTATGACCAACCTCTCTCCTACACAGCATTGCCATCGCTGTCGCCAGCCTAACATGATTAAAAAACACTTCCGAGACCGGTTGGTCATCGCTCAACACCATGCTGGCCACAGACTCCTTGTCCACCCCCCTACTAGTCCTAACCTGCTGGCTACTTCCATTGATGATTCTTGCAAGCCAAAGCCACACAGCCCAAGAACCCATCAACCGACAACGTACCTACATCTCCTTACTAACCTCACTTCAAATCTTCTTAATCATAGCATTCGGCGCAACAGAAGTGATTCTGTTCTATGTCATATTTGAAGCCACGCTCATCCCCACCCTCATCATTATCACACGGTGGGGAAACCAGACAGAGCGTCTAAATGCTGGCACTTACTTCTTATTCTACACCCTGGCCGGATCTCTACCCCTGCTAGTTGCTCTTCTCCTCCTACAAAACACCACAGGTACACTCTCCATACTTACACTTCACTACTCAACGTGTCCCGAACTCACGTCTTACGCAGACAAACTATGATGGGCCGGGTGCCTAGTTGCCTTCCTGGTAAAGATGCCACTTTACGGCGTGCACTTGTGATTACCCAAAGCACATGTAGAGGCCCCCATTGCAGGCTCAATGGTTCTTGCCGCCGTTCTCCTTAAACTAGGTGGCTATGGCATAATACGAATCATCGTGATGCTTGACCCCTTGACCAAAGAACTAAGCTACCCCTTCATCATCCTTGCCTTATGAGGCATCATCATGACGGGATCCATTTGCCTTCGACAAACTGATGTAAAATCACTCATTGCATACTCCTCCGTAAGCCACATGGGGCTGGTCGCAGGGGGCATCCTCATTCAGACCCCCTGAGGCTTTACCGGAGCCCTAATTCTCATAATCGCCCACGGACTTACCTCCTCTGCGCTCTTCTGTCTTGCCAACACAAACTACGAACGAACCCACAGCCGAACGATGGTGTTAGCCCGAGGCCTGCAGATAATCCTTCCCTTGATGACTGCCTGGTGATTCATTGCTAGCCTAGCCAACCTCGCTCTCCCCCCTCTTCCAAACCTAATAGGGGAGCTACTAATCATCTCATCACTCTTTATGTGAACCCCCTGAACCATCGCGCTCACAGGACTCGGCACATTGATCACTGCAGGTTACTCCCTCTACCTCTTCCTCATAACACAACGAGGACCTTTACCACCCCATATCATTGCCCTTGAACCCTCACACTCCCGTGAACATCTTCTAATAGTACTCCACCTTGTCCCCCTCGTGCTACTCATTCTCAAGCCAGAATTAATCTGAGGCTGAATGGCCTGTAGATATAGTTTAACCAAAATGCTAGATTGTGATTCTGAAGACGGGGGTTAAAGTCCCCCTATCCACCGAGACAGGTCCGACGACACCAAAGACTGCTAATTTTTGCTACCTTGGTTAAACCCCAAGGCTATCTCGAAGCTTCTAAAGGATAACAGCTCATCCGTTGGTCTTAGGAACCAAAAACTCTTGGTGCAAATCCAAGTAGCAGCTATGAACCCCACCTCACTAATAATAACCTCCAGCCTCATCATCATCTTCCTGCTACTTGCATACCCAATTATCACCTCTATGAGCCCTTCCCCACTCGCCCCAACCTGAGCCCTCTCCCATGTTAAAACCTCCGTGAAGATGGCCTTCTTCGTGAGTCTCCTCCCCCTGTTCCTTTTTCTTAACGAAGGGGCAGAAACCATTGTCACCACCTGGTCATGAATAAATACACACACCTTTGACATCAATATTAGCCTTAAGTTCGACCACTACTCGGTTATCTTCACCCCCATCGCCCTGTACGTCACCTGATCCATTCTTGAATTTGCATCATGATACATGCATGCAGACCCCAATATGAATCGATTCTTTAAATACCTCTTGGTCTTCCTCATCGCAATAATCATTCTAGTTACAGCTAACAACATATTTCAACTATTCATCGGCTGAGAAGGGGTTGGCATTATATCTTTCCTCCTCATCGGCTGATGATACGGCCGGGCTGACGCCAATACAGCCGCCCTCCAAGCAGTTCTTTACAACCGGGTTGGGGATATTGGATTGATCATGGCCATAGCCTGAATAGCAGCTAAGATGAACTCTTGAGAAATGCACCAAATATTCTCTATCTCAGAAAACTACGACCTTACCCTCCCACTCCTAGGCCTTATCTTAGCAGCCACAGGCAAGTCCGCCCAATTCGGCCTCCATCCGTGACTTCCATCGGCCATGGAAGGTCCTACTCCAGTATCTGCCCTACTGCATTCCAGCACAATGGTTGTAGCCGGGATTTTTCTACTTATCCGGATAAGCCCCCTTATAGAAAACAACCCCACTGCCCTCACCCTCTGCCTATGTCTCGGAGCCCTTACCACCCTATTCACAGCCACCTGTGCCCTCACACAAAATGATATCAAAAAAATTGTAGCATTTTCAACATCCAGCCAGCTCGGCCTAATAATAGTCACTATCGGGCTCAACCAGCCACAGTTAGCATTCCTCCACATCTGCACACACGCCTTCTTCAAAGCCATGCTCTTCCTCTGCTCAGGCTCTATTATTCACAGCCTAAACGACGAACAGGACATCCGCAAAATAGGAGGCATACAAAACCTCACCCCCTTCACCTCCTCTTGTCTTACCTTGGGGAGCCTTGCACTCACCGGGACCCCCTTCCTAGCCGGGTTCTTCTCCAAAGACGCAATCATCGAAGCACTAAACACATCCCACCTAAACGCCTGAGCCCTTACACTTACCCTTCTTGCAACCTCCTTTACCGCAATTTACAGCTTACGAGTTGTATTCTTCGTCTCTATGGGCTTCCCCCGTTTCAACACCCTTTCCCCCATTAATGAGAACAACCCTGCTGTCATCAACCCAATCAAACGCCTAGCTTGAGGCAGCATTATCGCAGGCTTACTAATCACCTCTAACTTCCTCCCTCTAAAAACCCCCGTCATAACTATACCTCCCCTACTCAAGCTCGCGGCCCTCACCGTCACCATCCTGGGCTTAGTCATCGCCCTAGAGCTTGCATCTCTTACCTCCCGACAACTTAAACCCACTCCTACTCTAACCCCTCACCACTTCTCCAACATGCTAGGATTCTTCCCCTCCATCGTTCACCGATTCTTTCCTAAAGCCAACCTTGTTCTTGGCCAGACCATCTCTACTCAAATAGTAGACCAAACCTGGCTAGAAAAAGCGGGACCTAAAGCAATTGCTTCAGTGAACATCCCACTCATCACCACCACCAGCAACACTCAAAAAGGGGCAATCAAAACTTATCTTACTTTTTTCCTTCTCACCCTTGCCCTTATGACTACAACCCTTATTTTCTAAACGACCCGTAATGCCCCTCGACTAGACCCCCGTGTTAACTCTAACACCACGAACAAAGTTATTAGAAGCACCCATGCACAGGCAACCAGCATTGCTCCCCCAGACGAATACACCAACGCCACCCCTCCTATATCCCCCCGCAGCACGGAGAACTCGACCAGCTCATCCACGGGAACCCAGGACCCCTCATATCACCCCCCTCAAAACAGCCCAGACACCCCCACTACTCCCAAAACGTACACCACCGTGTAAACCACTACCGAACGACTCCCTCAACTCTCAGGGTATGGCTCAGCTGCTAAAGCAGCTGAGTACCCAAACACTACAAGCATTCCCCCTAGATAGATCAAGAAAAGAACCAAAGATAAGAAAGCACCCCCATACGCCACTAGTACCCCACAGCCCATACCCGCCACCACAACCAACCCTAATGCTGCGAAATACGGGGACGGATTAGAGGCAACACCCACCAACCCAACAACCAGCCCCAACAGGAATAAACACATAAAATAGGTCATAATTTCTACCAGGACTCTAACCAGGACTAATGACTTGAAAAACCACCGTTGTTATTCAACTATAGAAACCGCTAATGACAAGCCTTCGAAAAACCCACCCCATTATCAAACTCGCAAACGACGCTTTAGTGGACCTCCCAGCGCCATCGAACATTTCAGTATGGTGAAACTTCGGCTCCCTATTGGCCCTCTGCCTGATTGCACAAATCGCAACAGGGCTCTTCCTAGCAATGCACTACACATCCGACATCGCAACTGCCTTCTCGTCTGTCGCCCACATCTGCCGAGATGTCAACTACGGCTGACTTATCCGTAATATACATGCCAATGGCGCATCATTCTTCTTCATCTGCATCTACATACACATCGCCCGAGGGCTCTATTACGGCTCATACCTTTATAAAGAAACCTGAAACGTAGGGGTTATCCTACTCCTGCTGGTAATGATAACCGCTTTTGTCGGCTACGTACTTCCCTGGGGACAGATGTCCTTCTGGGGCGCGACCGTAATTACCAACCTCCTCTCCGCTGTCCCCTATGTAGGCAACACCCTCGTCCAATGAATCTGAGGGGGCTTTTCAGTTGACAATGCGACCTTAACGCGGTTCTTCGCATTCCACTTCTTGTTCCCATTCGTTATCGCAGCAGCTAGTGTCATTCATATCCTCTTCCTCCACGAGACAGGCTCAAACAACCCAACAGGCCTAAACTCGGACGCGGACAAGATCTCCTTCCACCCATACTTCTCATATAAAGACCTATTAGGTTTCGGAGCCCTACTTCTTGCCCTCACCTCCCTAGCCCTCTTCTCCCCCAACCTTTTAGGGGATCCGGACAACTTCACCCCGGCCAACCCACTGGTCACCCCTCCCCATATCAAGCCCGAGTGGTATTTCCTCTTCGCCTACGCCATCTTGCGGTCGATCCCCAACAAACTAGGAGGCGTCCTCGCCCTCCTCGCCTCCATCCTCGTCCTCATACTGGTCCCCATCCTCCACACCTCGAAGCAGCGCGCGCTCACCTTCCGGCCTCTCACCCAAGTCTTATTCTGAGCATTCGTCGCAGACGTCATTATTCTCACCTGAATTGGGGGAATGCCAGTTGAACACCCATTCATTATCATTGGCCAAGTCGCCTCCTTCCTCTACTTCCTCCTACTCCTCATTCTATCCCCTCTGGCAGGGTGAGTAGAAAACAAAGCCCTCAAATGAGCATGCACTTGTAGCTCAGCATCAGAGCGCCGGTCTTGTAAACCGGACGTCGGAGGTTAAAATCCTCCCTTCTGCTTCAGAAAGAGGAGATTTTAACTCCCACCCCTAACTCCCAAAGCTAGGATTCTAAGTTAAACTACTTTCTGATAGTACATATATGTATTATCAACATAAATATAACTAGAGCATATTAATTAATGCTCTAGCACATATATGTATTAAAACCATATATAGGAGTTAACCATTCAGGCAACAAGTGTACTAAGCCTCAGATAACCACAAAAAATAGGCAGGACATAAGTGGGTTGAACAAGACGAACTTTACTAACCCAAATAATATTGCACGTGCAATATTACACCAAGAATCAACAACTCTAGTTTGAAACAATGGTTGGCGGTAAGAGCCCACCAACCTTGTACATAAATGCACACTCTTCTTGATGGTGAGGGACAAGTATTTGTGGGGGTTTCACACAGTGAACTATTCCTGGCATTTGGTTCCTACTTCAGGGCCATCTATAGGTCCTTCCCCACACTTTCAATGACGCTTGCATAAGTTAATGGTGGCGACCATTCGACTCGTTACCCAGCAAGCCGAGCGTTCCTTCCAGCGTGTAAGGGGTTCCTTTTTTTGGTTTCCTTTCACTTGGCATTTCAGAGTGAAATCTCAATCAGAAATGAAGGTTGAACATTTATCTTGGAACTCCCCCGTAGGTGAAGGGTGATAAGACATTACTTGAGAACTGCATAACTGATATCATGAGCATAAACTCTAATGCTTCCTCCTCAGATACCTAAGAGTATCCCCCCTTTTGGTTTCTACGCGTAAAACCCCCCTACCCCCCTAAGCTCCTGAGATCCTTAACACTCCTGAAAACCCCCCGTAAACAGGAAAATCTCGGCCAAGGGATTACCTAACCCAAAGTGTGCTTATTTACATTATTAAAATAATGTTCAAA